TACAATAATATATAAAATCAAGATGAGTGTGTTAGTTATAATACTAACAATTAGACTAATCACAAGTGTTAAGAAAATACGTATACCCAACCAGACAAAAAAACACAATAGTTTTATATTCATTTTAAATAGATTAATTGTTAAATTAAAAGATGGATCGAATTGATCATTTATGTTTATATATGTTGCTATGTTGCTATTTGAATTGCAATCGATATTAAGGAAAAAATTTGCATTTCATATTAGGAGAGATGGCTGAGTGGTTCAAGGCGTAGCATTGGAACTGCTATGTAGACTTTTGTTTACCGAGGGTTCGAATCCCTCTCTTTCCGTTCTTCCTTGATTATTTTTGTTACTGGAAATAAGGAATTGGAAAGAATTGGATTCTTTTTGCTGAGTTTATGAAATATAAAATAAAAATTTGTTAAAAAAGTGACAAATTCTTTATTTTTATTCTTCGCGCCCAGGATTACGTCCTGGATCATTAGATAAGAATCCAAAGATGAAGAGAGAAACGAAAAAGATTACTATTGTGTAAACAAAAAGTTTGAGAGTAAGCATTATAAAATCTCCAAGACTTTTTTTTTTGAAAAAGAAAATAGATCACTTCTTTTTTATTTTACCACTTTTTACATATATCGTTTTAGGTTTTTCTTTTGGTTTGTTTGTTCAATATAGATTTCTTTTCCATTTCAAAATGGAGGGTTTTTCATAAAGGACTTTTTATCTGATTAAGAATCTATTTTTTGTCATTTTATGATAGAATACATTATACATTTATAACTGTAAAATTAGCGAAAACTTACAGCAGCTTGCCAAACAAAGGCTAATAGAAAAAAAAATAGAGGTATGACAGGCATAATATCAACGATTGGATTGAAAATGGCATAAGCTTCGGGCAATTTAGCAAAGAAAAAAAGATTTTGATAAATGACAGAATGAAAACAGATCCAGATTAAACTAAACAGATTAAGCATAAAAAAAATTTCGTTCTTTGAAATTCAATTAGAAAAGAGTATTTTAATGATAAGAAAAAAGGGAAATGCAAAAAATCGCAAGGGTTTCTATTTGCATACATTATACATTATCTTAATGGAATTCCATGTAATGATCAATTCCCTTTTTTGATTCTAGGTTATCTGTATGTGTAGAATGTTAGCAATAAACACATATTTTTGCTGTGGTTAATAAGTTGACGAATAATCAAGAGAACCATTAAAGTTTCTTTGTGTTGAAGAAACATTTCAATGGGGCGTGGCCAAGTGGTAAGGCAGCGGGTTTTGGTCCCGTTATTCGGAGGTTCGAATCCTTCCGTCCCAGATTCTTTATGATTAAACAAAAGAAGAGATTCTTCTCTATTAATACATAAAATAAAAATTGTTCAACAATTTGTTTCTTCTGATAAACAAAATAATATGAATATTAATAAAATATATTCAGTTTTGATTTATTGAAACTCTCATCCAATGCTCAATGTCGGATAAATGGATCATTTTGACTTTCCTTTTTAATATTAAAATAAATTTAATTAATAAATGGAATTTCTTATTTATTTTTATCCATAATTTATGAATCTACTAATTGAACCAATGACTATTCATTATTCCATCGATATGCACTAATTATATTATTTATTATATATAATAAATATTAATATTAATTTAATATATATATCGATATCGATAGAAACTTGCAATTAAATTGGAGAAAAATGTTATGGTAAAACTTCGCTTGAAACGATGTGGTAGAAAGCAACGTGCGACTTGAAGGAACTAATTGTCTGTGGATTTGTACATCCGCCATTTTACATATTCATAAAGATGCTCTTGGCTCGACATTTTATTATTAAAGTAACCTTGTTTTTATTTTTATTGGGGTTGCAAGTAAATACTATATAATGAAGCTCGAGAAGAAGGGTTTTAGTAAGGGAAAGAATCTAGGGTTAGTTAAAATTAATAAGTTAGGCCAACTTTGTAAGTATCCCTTACTATCTTTTCTATAGAATTAGAGTAAGGTTTACAAATATATAACATAAGAGGGTTCTCAGATTCTAGATCTTATTTAGATTAGATATTTTTTAGATAAAAGAACAAATAAATACAAAAGGTATGTTGCTGGCTTTTTGAAAGGAAAAATCCTCGAAGGAATGTCTAAACCCAAGGATTTCACAAAGTAAATCAACAATATTTCATAACAAGGAAAAACCTTTGTTAATTTTCTTAACAATTCCATTGTTACTTTTAGGGCGATAAAAAGAAATGTGCTTGAGATAAGACAAATAAAAGCAAAAGAGTTTAGAGATGACTCAAACAATTTATCAATCTTTTTATTCTTTAAAAAAGAATTCAAGCGAACTTGAGTCATAAGTATGAATATGGGTTTTTCTGTAAATAGGAAGAAAAGGGGCAAAATACAATCCTAGTTGGATATTGATTTTATATTTCAATTATATACAGAAATGAAAATCCTTTTTTCTTGAGCCGTATGAGGAGAAAACCTCTTATACGTTTCCAAGGGGGGCTTTTTATTTATATCTATCCCAATGAGCCGTCTATCGAATCGTTGCAATTGATGCTCGATCTCGAAGAGAAGGAAGAAATCTTCAAAGAGTAGGTTTCTACGATCCAATCAAGAATGAAACTCATTTAAACATTCCTGTGATTTTGAATTTCCTTAAAAGGGGTGCTAAACCTACAGAAACCGTTTCTCACATTTTACAAAAGGCAGAATTGCTGAAAGAGAAAACAACTCAAAACGACTTTGAATTGGTTGAGAAATCAAATACGAAGTAAAGTAGTAAAGTTTAATAATTTTTAATAATTCGTATTATTTCATTATCTACACACCTTTTTTCTTTTCCTATTTTTCTCTTTGGTATTGATCAACTACAAAAATGTTTATTATATTATTTATATTGATATAATTGATATTGATTTTATTGATTGGAAATTGACTTGTTCTGCTTCTTTTTACATTTCATAATTTATTCTCTTTGTATTTTTGTGTCAATTCAATATAACTTATGATTTACTTAATCAATTCAATTGGTTTTCTCATTAGTGTTTTTCTATTGACAATGGTTTATTTAAAAACTATAATTTGGTCAAGTATTAATAGATTTGTTTATCTACACTCGATTGAATATAAATCCATATATTTATTCATGGTTTATGTTAATGAATCATTATTTATTATCCTTTTTTCTCAATTCATCATATCTTTAACTTTAAAATGAGGGATTTTAAAATGTTATAAAAAGAACTACTATTATTATTTTATTGAACATGAAATAAGATAATAATAGTAGTTCTTTCACTTTACCAATTGTTTATTTTCATTCGTTCTGTTATAATTTCATTTTATTCGATCATTTTTATTTATTACATTAAATATTTCTGGGTTGCTAACTCAATGGTAGAGTACTCGGCTTTTAAGTGCGACTATGCTTTTTTACACATTTAGATGAAAAAGAATTCGTCCAGACTATTGGTAGAGTCTATAAGACTGCGACTGATCCTCAAAGGTAATGAATGGAAAAAATAGCATGTCGTGATAAAATCAATGGATTTCCTTTTATTTTACATTTTTAGTTGCTAAGTGTTGGAGTTACAAAAAGTTTTGTAGCTTATATAAATTAGAAAAAAGAAAAGAAAAAGGATTCCTATTTTAAGTGTAGTCTAGTGAATAAATGGATAGAGCTTATTATGGCTCCAATTTAAGAAAATAAAAAGTAACGAGCTTATTTTGTTCAATTGGAATGAATTGAACATGGAATGATTACTCGATCTAATTATACGTTAAAAATGGATTAGCACCTATTATGGTAAAAAATAAATGGTTTTAAATTAATTTTTTATTTATTATCATTTTCTTTAAATAAATCCTAATTATTCTTGATTATGGATTGGAAACATAAACATATGTGTAGAAAAAAAGGTATATTGATAAATAGCCAAAATCAAAAGAGCAATTGGGTTGTAAAAATAAAGGAGTTTTTACCTTTTGTGATTTAAATTCAAATGAATATAATCCCAACAGGATTAAGATTAGACTAAAAAAATATAAATAATATGAATATCTATTAATGTGACTCTCCGTTTATTTTTTTGGGGGGTTGTGAAATTGAATTTATCTACTTTATTTATTTATTATTAAATATTCCTATTCTTTTTCTTTTCTAGCCGTATTGCATTATGTATTATTTTATAAACCAAGAACATCATTTTTTTTACTTTTTCTCTGGTTCAAATAAAAATGAAAAAGTTACAAAGATATCTAGAAAAGGATAAATTTCATCAACAATACTTTTTATATCCACTTATTTTTCAGGAGTATGTTTATGTATTTGCTCATGATTATTGTTTAACTAATTGTTCCTTTTTTTATGAATCTGTAGAAATGCCTATTTTTGGTTGTGACAAAAAGTTTAGCTCAGTACTTTTGAAACGTTTCCTTATTCAAATCTATCAAACAGGTTATTTGGGGCATTTAAGTAATAAGTTTCAGAATACCCCATTCATTCAGTATAAAGATTATTTGTATTTTTGTTTCTATTCCCAAATTATATTAGAAAGTTTTGCAATTATTGCAGAAATTGCATTTTCTCAACGTTTAGTATCTTTCCCAACAAAAAAAGGGATACTAAAATATAATCAATTACGATCTATTCATTCTATCTTTCCTTTTTTAGAGGATCAATTTTCACATTTAGGCTATGTAGTAAATCTAGTCATACCCTATCCTATTCATTGTGAAATTTTGGTTCACAATGTTCAAAGTTGGATCAAGGATATTGCATTTTTGCATTTATTACGATTTTTTTTGAATGAGTATTCCAATTGGAAGAGTTTTATTACTTCAAAAGAAAAGATTTATGCTTTTTTAAAAGAAAATCAAAGATTCTTTTTTTTTCTATATAATTATTATATTTCTGAATTTGAAGTTGGATTCTTGTTTCTTCGTAAACAAGAAATATGTTTACAATTAACTCATTTTTGGAT